GGTGCTTGACATACGCCGCACCTGTCATTCTGAGGATATTCTCCGCTCTCGTCCAATCCATCGAGGATCATTCTCCTTCGTCAACATCCGGCCCAAGGAGATAATCTACTGTTGCCCATGGCTGGCCCGGGAAAGAGTCTGATCGAGGTATCGATCGTAGTACTCGATCTCCAGTGGTAGGGAACCACTCTTTTTTCTGACGGGCCGTCCTCATCATGCTGATGCGTCCTTTTCCCCCTTGTCAATATTATCGGGTAAGAAAATCCGGAAGCGAATTGGATCACTTCCTCTTGATCGCCATTCTTCTTTTGAAGAACTCGCTCTCTAGTCACGCTCCGGTCTCAACATGCTGGGCCGAGGAAGTGTCCGATTTCCAACATCCCCCTACCATCACTACAATGAATGCTATTAATACTCTCTGGCTTTGTGAGGAAGATCCCTCCCACTGGATCATCATGACCCCGGCCGGAATAATAATTTTGAATTGAAAAGGGATAAGGCTGCAAGAAGAACCTAGAGAGGAAGCTCCACCGAAAGAATAAGAGGAAATGCCGCTCAAAGGAGAAATGCTGCTGGAATCAGAGGAAATCAGACTCGAGTTTCTTAAAATGTTTCATTCGGAAGAGGAAAATGAAAAAAAAAAAAAGAATCAGATTGAATGGATTATCCCGAACCTGCCTCCGCCGCCGTCGCACGAACCATTTATGATGGCTGCGTCTGGGTGGATTGTGGTGCTACCATTACTTTAGGATACCTTTCGGCTTCAGTCAAAACTCTTCCCCCTGAGTTTTGATAGATATTGAGTTTTGATGGTAACTCCACTTTGAGTATGGAATTTACTTTGTTGGTTGAGTGGAATTACGGCAGTTCAATCTATAAAGGAAGGAAAATCGATCGCACTTGGCGCAGAACCACCTAACGGTGGCTCTTGACTCCCTAAAGACTTGCTTCTTATTTTTGACTAGGAATCCCCTTTGATATAAATTGGGGGCTACGAGCAAGTCTGCTCCAGAAAGAAAAGAAGCCAGCAGGTCCTTTTCCGCTTGATCGCTAACTCATGAGCAAAGCCGCCTTTTGCCGCCCCTCATGCAGCATATGAGCGAGCGGATCTTCACTAAAAGCCGGCTCTATTGGCGGATGGATAGCGCCCCTCACTCTGCCATGAGAACAAAGAAAGCCGCACTATCTCCTTGCAGCTTTGCCTGCCACCCTTCGGTGGTATAGTAGGATGGATAGCAAAGCCGCCTTCGGCCCTTCGCTGAGTAAGCCCCTCTTTGAGCCTCTACTGAATTCCGCTCGCCTCGGGCGTTGACGTTGACAAAGTCAACCTTTGGATGTTGTTTTTACGCTTTGGTGAGGCTCGGTTGACTTTGTCAACGACACAAGCAAGGAGTTTACAAAGGAAAACAGCCCCCCTGTTTTTTGATAGAGAGCTTACCGCCCCGCCCTTTATAGTCGCGACTGTTGTCATGGAAAAAGAGTTTGTTTTCTGTCAAAGAAGCATGCTTAACACAGCCTATAGCGTAAAGGCATTCGAGCCGCGTCTAAACTCAATGAAGGGTCAGGGCCCGTACTCTCTCTTCTGTAGATACGCTATCCCTTCCGGCTATGGTATGGGGAAAGGGCAGTGAGATCTACCGATTGATTTGATATTAGATGAGCGGCCGTACTATGATCGTTCGGGAGACATGGCCCCGCGCGCTACACACACTAATGAATTGCGGTCGGTCAACTCTTTCTGCCGGCAGCCTATCAAACAAATAAGATCACGTATTTTTTTTTGAATATGTCGTTCCTCTTTGGTCTTCTATTTTGATGTTCCTGCTCGTGCCCGGAGAGAGAATGGGCACGACTCCCCCTCTCCCCGTTCTACCGTCCAAAACATGCCGTTCTCAGTTCCGGGGTTGGGTCGGACCAGACCCAATCGGCAGGATCTGTGGAATCTGAACGGATCAGATCCAATCGGATCTGATCGTAGCTTCGAGTTTAGGTGCCGTACCGTGGGCCGGACCGGAAAGGAAGGGGACAGCGAACCTCCTGACAAGAGGCCAAGGTTGCTTGCTAACTCTCAGCCACTTTTGATTTGAGAAGGAAGTGCAGCTTTCTTTTCGAGGGGAATCAACGGGAAGGAAACAATTAGGTAGATTCTTCGATTCTATTTCCTCCTTTGGTAAGGATTGGCTTTAAGTGATAGGGGATGTGATTGGAATTCGTCTTTTCTTTGTTTGTATCACCGAGACACCCAAAGGGCCGGCCATATGTACCCCGGGAGACCCGGTCCATGAAAATCCAAATAGAAAACGAGCACCTACGACTAAGGGGAATGGAATGTCGACCACAGGATGAGATTATCTTATAATACGAGGGCGAGTTACTGGTAAAGTCATGAAACTGATTCATTTTGATCAACATGGCTGCAAGTGGACTGGGTTTATGTGTTTGAACTGACTACGACCAAAGTCGTGGCTACTTCGACCAAAAAAAGGGCGACCCCCTCTTC